ATCAATAAATGAAAGCGAAATAAATCGAATTGAACCCCTTATTTATTGAATCTATCTTCTTTTTCTGACAAACCAATTAATCCCCAAACAACCCCACTCTTCCGTATTTTTTTTTTTTATTTTAATAAATTTCTAGAAAAAGAGAAAAATAATAGATTTCGAATGGTAATGAACGATTCATGAATGACGAATCAAAAAATTCTATACAATTCTGAAAGTGGGAAAGATCCGTCGGATCTAATTAGAATATTCCATTCTATTGACAATTTCAAAAAACTGTTCATACTATACTCATAGTATGAGGGCGGTTGGACAAGCAGGCCCCCATCGTCTAGTGGTTCAGGACATCTCTCTTTCAAGGAGGCAGCGGGGATTCGAATTCCCCTGGGGGTAGGGTACTATGAAAGGAAGTTTCTCATGGATTACAAATTTCAATTTGATTCTTCCTGGGTCGATGCCCGAGTGGTTAATGGGGACGGACTGTAAATTCGTTGGCAATATGCCTACGCTGGTTCAAATCCAGCTCGGCCCAATAATTCGCCAATCCACCATAAGATGATAGAACCCCCCTGTCCTTCAGAAAGACCTGATACGTAGATAAAAAGAATCAAAATTTCTGCTAGATCCCTTATTTCCTTGGGATTGTAGTTCAATTGGTCAGAGCACCGCCCTGTCAAGGCGGAAGCTGCGGGTTCGAGCCCCGTCAGTCCCGACGGATCCAATAAATACATCAACTCAGCTCTACCGTTTTCTAATTTATGAAGGGGGCTGGGGCAGAATTTCATTGTCAAAGCAAGGGGAGATCCTTTTTGCTTTCTTTTTTTTTTATTTTTTTTTTAATAAGGTCCCATCGAAGAAAGAACAAATACCCCCAAAAAAGTAGTGAATTTGATGAATATTTGTTTGATCTTTTATGAGGTCTCATCTTTATCACACTTCTTTGTCTTCCAAAAAAATCACAGTAAAATGTCGAACGAAACTCCTTTCTTTTTCTCTTTTTTCGCTTTTATTGTTTGTTTAGGTTTGTAACTATGTGACTAGTGGAAGGGCGCTTTGATGATACTTCATCAGATGATTTGAGAAGAAAGACTGGGGAGATTATAGAGAAAAAAAAAAAAGAGATGAAAGGAATTTTGGATTGGGTCAGTAATCCAAGGCAAGGTTGGGTTGGTATGGATAAAAGAACTTCCTATGTTATACTATTCAATTCTCGATGACGAATTTATTTGATAGCTCAGATATTGTTATTCATGATATTGATCCTATTCAATATCATCGAGAGGTAATTCATTGAATTTATAAGCAAAAGATTTATCATCTCTATGGGATTAAATCCCGAGTTATTGCGAAGTAAAAAAACGACAAGATTATGGAAGTCAATATTCTTGCATTTATTGCTACTGCACTATTTATTCTAGTTCCTACCGCCTTTCTCCTTATCATTTACGTAAAAACAGTCAGTCAAAATGATTAATGAATCATTAATTTATTTGAATTTGAATGAAACTTGACTTCTGAGTTCTTATCAAAAATTGATAAAAAAATGACAATTCCATTTTTACGTCTTAAATGAAATGAACGGGCTCGAATTAGCAATATACTAATAGATAGTATGGTAAGAAAGAAATAGAGGAATCTTTATTTCTACCATACTATCTATTAGGGTTATTCTAGTTAGAAAACTCTAGAAAAAAATGAAAAAAGAAAGTATATATAATTAGAAAATAAAAAAGAATTCTAATTCTAAAATAAAGTATAGAGGCTTAAATAGATCAAATTACAATATATATATTCATCATATATGTGAATATCCATTCCATAGATGGAGTGGATATAGCACCCAATTCGATTTATTTTGTTACATCTATACCCATTTGTTCCAATGAATCTCGATTCATCTCAAATCATTTTCTTACTCTTATCGTTCTCATTACTAGATGTTTGATGATTTCCAATCCGAATTTCGGTATCATCAAATCAATAATATCAATTATGAATAAAGTAAAAACGGATGGATATCAACATATTAATAATAAAATCACGTAGGAATCTTTTTTTTTTAGCAGTCCGAAGAAGTAATTGATTGAACCGTTGACATCAATTCCACGGGCGCTTCTTCGAATTTCAAAAAGGAAGAGTCAATCTATTTTGAATGCCCGAACCTTGATATGCAATAAGTCGAGAAAATGGAAATCGAATTGAAAAAAAAATTAGAAAGCGGTAATGTGCAATATATGACTCGTTTGAAGATTTTATTCTGATAGTATATAGTTAGACAGACAACCACTATGTCTATATTGTTTCTCATCGAACGTGCGTATACACTTAAAAAAAAAAATGACTTCTTCTTTGAACAGTAAAGAGGGAAAAGAGTCTGAACCTACCCAGTATTCATCATATACGCTAGGTAAAAGCCCGTTGATTTAAATATCAAATTTGGCCGAAGAATTCAGTTGGAATAAAAAAATTCAAATCATTGTGAATCCTATTTATTTCGAAATACAAACATGGGAATCATAGAAATATCTGTTTGATTGAAAGAGTAGAATTCTTGTAATAAATTATTCCAGTCAATCCCAATGGAATTTGGAGAAGATATTTTAAATAGCTCAAAACGTGTTGCAGAACGATCTATAACAAAATTGATACAGTTTGATTCCTTAAACTCAATTGATTAGGACCTCTAGAGTCCACTTCTTCCCCACACTACTAGTGAAAGGGAAAAAGTAAAGACTACCATTAAAGCAGCCCAAGCGAGACTTACTATATCCATGTGAATTCTGTCCCCTATTTCTATAAATATAAATATGAAGGAATTGTTCGATTTTTCCTCACTAATTATAATACACTAATAATAATAGTGGAATCCTTCGCGCAGAGTCAAAATAAAAAAGGGATTCTGACCGAACATTATTGCTAAACCAATCTAATAAATCCGCTTAAACTCCTCTAATGTTTCTAATTTGGAAACATTAACCACAAGCAAAATACACAATAACCCCACAAGGGAATGTTACTAATGGAGCATGTAGGAATAAGGAATAATTCAGGCCTATTCTTTTTTTGTTCACCTTCATTTGCTATTTCATAAGCAAAAAGCAGAAAAAGAGAAATCAATATCTATTACATATTGCTAGTTCCTATTTGATCTAATCCGTACCCCGCCCATATTAGATATGTGAAACGGCGGGAGACAGTATATTCTTGACTTGGGGTTTCCGAAAAGAAATTCTTTCTTTTCGCCTTTTTCTCTAAAAAGGTAAAAAGGAAAGCTCATTATCCATCCAATCAAATATTGATTGGATGCTTGAGCACTCAGAGATTCTTGTGAGTTAGAAAGTATCTTCCTTCTGTCCTTTCCAGAACTCTTAGTTGAATTAGATTTCTTATCAGGCTCTCCAATCTAGGCCAGTCATTAGCCAATACATAAGTAATAGAATAGAAACATTAGTATTAATTAGTATTTAGTAGTAGAAGGGAATCGTGAAGTCTTGATAGCTCCTCTATCATTCGAATATTTCTTTGACCTAAATATGCAAGTAGATTGTTCATCTTTTATAAAAAGATCACCCTATGTTTAGAATCAAACAAGTAGCAAGACAACAGTCACCAGTCCGTTTTCTCTGCTTCTGCTGCGGAATCTTTGTTATCTTATAGCAATAGAAGAAAAGAAGAGATTTCGAGGTTTTTGTTTGTTGATCAGGCGACACCCGGATTTGAACTGGGGAAAAAAGGATTTGCAGTCCTCCGCCTTACCACTCGGCCATGTCGCCAAAATGATATAAAAATTTTCCCGGATTACTGAACTTCTTTTTTTTTATTGTACTTGCTTTGTTTTCCTTCATTTTTCCTACAAGAAAGCCCTCTTTTCTTCCTTTTTTTGAGTGGATTTTATTCATTCTTTCGATTCATTGTATGGTATCTCAAAATACACAAAAAACTTTCTCTCACTTTTCTATTGAAAAGTCAAATGTGTATTTTCAGTCGCAAAAGACAAAATTGATGAAAATTGGAACCATTAACAATATGACTGCGAATGCACGAAAAGTTCTTGGATTTGAATCACAAAATCAAAATAGTGTTTTCCTAAAAACACAAAAAAAGACAAATTGAGAGAGAATTATCATATTGATTTTTTTTTGAAATAAAAAAACCCTTCTCAATTTCAATTATAACAACATTTAGGAGTCTATGTAAACCCTGGAACAAAAATACATTTTTACACGGCTATCTATTATTTATATTCTAGCTGTTGCCTATAAAGGTTCCCTAGAAAGAGTTATCAGATATCAGAAAATTCTCATACTGCAATTTTCATTTTGCATTGAATAGAAAATTTAAATTTTGTTTTGATAGAACCCAACCCGTGCTGCCCCGAATAGAACGGCAAGACAATAAAAAAGAGAAGACTATAGAGATTTTCACACGTGTTTATTTATAAAATACAACTAAATAAAACCTCCTGTTCTTATACACTTCACAATCATATTCTACTAAAAAAACCCAATTTCGTCAAAATATCTCTCTTCTCTGCGAATCATTTTTGACCAATAAAATTCATAAAATAACATCTAAAGGGGGTTACTTGTTCTAAAAAAAATTCTATCTATATTGTATCTGATTATTATGTCTTTATCTCGGCGAAAAGATCAAATGTCGAATCTATTTCTTTTTCTGATATTCAAGCAGATTGGAAAATTTATTATCATCATAATTCATAATGTGGAAATGGATCATTTTTGTTTTGAGATTCTATAAAAAAAAATACTATTCATTAATAATGAATACGTCTAAGCAGCAGAATTCTGTTTCTAGGAATGTTTTATCAATTGATTTCCATTTGTATTGTATCTGGTGCAAACTCCAATATTGAAGGAGAAAATGATCTTTATTCCTCGATTCATACAGATTTCATATAGTCCGTCCAGATATGGAGTTGGGTAAAATTTCATGTGATTCGGTAAACAGAATAGAAATTCCATCATTGATAGATCATCTAT